TATGGATGATGAGATTCCATTGATACAGAGCCAATTCCAATAGACTTATTGGATGTTCCCATTGGCGTGCATCCAGCAGGAATTGAACCTACGAATTTGCCAATTATGAGTTGGGCGCTTTAACCATTCAGCCATGGATGCTTAACAGGAATCATCGTACATCGTGAATAACCAAATTCCAATTGAAATGAAATCTTTAGGAGGAATCAATGAAACGACATCAATTCAAATCCTGGATATTCGAATTGAGAGAGATATTGAGAGAGATCAAGAATTCTCACTATTTCTTAGATTCATGGATCAAATTCGATTCAGTGGGATCTTTCACTCACATTTTTTTCCACCAAGAACGTTTTATGAAACTCTTTTACCCCCGAATTTGGAGTATCCTACTTTCACGTGATTCACAGGGTGCAACAAGCAATCGATATTTCACGATCAAAGGTGTAGTACTGCTTGTAGTAGTGGTCCTTATATCTCGTATTAACAATCGAAAGATGGTCGAAAGAAAAAATCTCTATTTGATGGGGCTTCTTCCTATACCTATGAATTCCATTGGACCCAGAAAGGAGACATTGGAAGAATCTTTTTGGTCTTCCAATAGAAATAGGTTGATTGTTTCGCTCCTGTATCTTCCAAAAGGGAAAAAGATTTCTGAGAGTTGTTTCATGGATCCGCAAGAGAGTACTTGGGTTCTCCCAATAAAGAAAAAGCGTATCATGCCTGAATCTAACCGGGGTTCGCGGTGGTGGAGGAACCGGATCGGAAAAAAGAGGGATTCTAGTTGTCAGATATCTAATGAAACCGTAGCTGGAATTGAGATCTCATTCAAAGAGAAAGATAGCAAATATCTGGAGTTTCTTTTTTTATCCTATACGGATGATCCGATCCGCAAGGACCATGATTGGGAATTGTTTGATCGTCTTTCTCCGAGGAAGAAACGAAACATAATCAACTTGAATTCGGGACAGCTATTCGAAATCTTAGGGAAAGACTTGATTTGTTATCTCATGTCTGCTTTTCGTGAAAAAAGACCAATTCAGGGGGAGAGTTTCTTCAAACAACAAGGAGCTGGGGCAACTATGCAATCCAATGATATTGAGCATGTTTCCCATCTCTTCTCGAGAAACAAGTGGGGTATTTCTTTGCAAAATTGTGCTCAATTTCATATGTGGCAATTCCGCCAAGATCTCTTCGTTAGTTGGGGGAAGAATCAGCACGAATCGGATTTTTTGAGGAACGTCTCGAGAGAGAATTGGATTTGGTTAGACAATGTGTGGTTGGTAAACAAGGATCGGTTTTTTAGCAAGGTATGGAATGTATTGTCAAATATTCAATATGATTCCACAAGATCTATTTTCGTTCAAGTAACGGATTCTAGCCAATGGAAAGGATCTTCTTCTGATCAATCCAGAGATCATTTCGATTCCGTTAGAAATGAGAATTCAGAATATCACACATTGATCGATCAAACAGAGATTCAGCAACTAAAAGAGAGATCGATTCTTTGGGATCCTTCCTTTCTTCAAACGGAACGAACAGAGATAGAATCAGATCGATTCCCGAAATGCCTTTTTGGATCTTCCTCCATGTCCTGGCTATTCACGGAACCTGAGAGGCGGATGAAGAATCATCTGCTTCCGGAAGAAATCGAAGAATTTCTTGGGAATCCTACAAGATCAATTCGTTCTTTTTTCTCTGACAGATGGTCAGAACTTCATCTGGGTTCGAATCCTACTGAGAGGTCCACTAGAGATCATAAATTGTTGAAGAAAAAACAAGATGTTTCTTTTGTCCCTTCCAGGCGAGCGGAAAATAAAGAAATGGTTGATATATTCAAGATAATTACGTATTTACAAGATACCGTCTCAATTCATCCTTCGGAACCATATCACATCCCGGATCTGGTTCCGAAGGATGAACCGGATATGGACAGTTCCAATAAGATTTCATTCTTGAACAAAAATCCATTTTTTGATTTCTTTCATCTATTCCATGACCGGAACAAAGGGGGATACGCGTTACGCCACGATTTTTTTGAATCAGAAGAGAGATTCCCAGAAATGGCGGATCTATTCACTCTATCAATAACCGAGCCAGATCTGGTGTATCATAGGGGATTTGCCTTTTCTATTGATTCCTACGGGTTGGATCAAAAAAAATTCTTGAATGAGGTATTCAACTCCAGAGATGAATCGAAAAAGAAATCTTTATTGGTTCTACCTCCTCTTTTTTATGAGGAGAATGAATCTTTTTCTCGAAGGATCAGAAAAAAATCGGTCCGGATCTACTGCGGGAATGAGTTGGAAGATCCCAAACTAAAAACAGCGGTATTTGCTAGCAACAACATAAGGGAGGCAGTCAATCAATATAGATTGATCCGAAATCTGATTCAAATCCAATATAGCACCTATGGGTACATAAGAAATGTATCGAATCGATTCTTTTTAATGAATAGATCCGATCGCAACTTCGAATATGGAATTCAAAGGGATCAAAT